ATCCACCTCTATGGTCCCATATTTAGTAATTCCTGAACTACTTCTTCTGTATCGGGGATCGTCGAAATAAGCAAGAATACTATTTCTACGTAAAATCCCATTTATGGGTATTTCAATCGAGATACCAGAACGGGGCATTAGTTCTTTCTCCCGTTCTTGATCATATTGGAATGGGATGATGAATCTATTTCTTCGCCTTTTCGCCAATAAATCAGAATTCTCGTGGAGAATGGCAGGATATAGGAAATTCCAATGACCATTAGATATGATTCGATCAGGTCCTGAATAATCAAGAATCCCCTGCCCTTTTTTACTGGAAGGATCCGAACTAAACAATTTGTGTCTCACTCGATCATTAGTCACTGAGAGGTCAGAAATAGATCTCCGTTCGACAGAAAGAGAATGAACATTCATTTGATCTTGATCCTTGTGGAGCGAAAAAGTGACTATACTGGATCTGCACGGACCTCCTGATAATATCCATAAATGACTTGTTTTTGGTAAGAGATGAACATTACCATATCTATATTCAGGCGCATGGTACACATCGGTACTCCAGTGCATTTCTCCCTCTGAGTCAGAATAAATATGTTTTCGAACCCTCTCTTTAAAATTGAAAGTGGATGTTCCAGCGCGAATCTCAGCAATCACTTGTTCTGATTCTACATATTGATCGTTTTGAACTAAAAGAAAACTTTTTTGTGGAATATTCACATTATGTAGAATATCCTGACTCTCAATAGTTACATACAGGTCTATATAACATAGAAAAGCAGGATGTCCATGACGTGTACGTGTGGGATGAACCAAATCCTCATTGAATTTTATTTTTCCATTAGAAGGAGCTCGTACATGTTCTGCAGTACCACCTGTAAATACTCCACCGGTATGAAAAGTTCTTAATGTTAGTTGAGTCCCTGGTTCCCCAATTGATTGACCTGCAATAATACCTACTGCTTCTCCCAATTCGACCAGGTCGCCATGAGTGGGACTCCGACCATAACATAATCTACAGATCCAAGATGTACTCCTGCAAATAAAGGGGGTTCGAATATATATTGATTGTGCTCGAAAGGTTATGAATCGATTGACAAGTCCAATACCAATATCTTGATTTCGAGTGGCAATGCATCGTAGACCCATATATATATCGTCTGATAATACACGACCAATTAGTGTTTGGATCAAAATTTTTTCCGTCATCCCATTTCGAGGACTCACGGAAATACCTCGGATAGTGCCACAATCTGTTCTACGCACAACAATGTGTTGAACTACTTCAACAAGTCTACGCGTGAGGTATCCAGCATCTGATGTTCGTACAGCAGTATCCACAACTCCTTTGCGGGCTCCGTAGCAGGAAATTATATATTCCGTTAAAGAGAGTCCTTCGCGTAAATTGCTTTGAATGGGTAAATCAATCATTTGTCCTTGGGGGTCCGACATTAATCCTCTCATACCTACTAATTGGTGTACCTGAGATGCATTTCCTCTAGCTCCCGAAAAGGACATTATATGGACTGGATTAGAAGGATCAGTCATCCTAAAATTAGGATGCATTTCTTGTCTCAAATATTCACTTGTAGCATACCATATCTCAATGGATTGACGCAATTTTTCTACCGCGTGTACATTCCCATAATGATGGTGCTTTTCTAAAATCAAACTTTGTTGTTCAGCGTCTTGGACTAGCCATCCCTTAGAAGGTATTGTTAAAAGATCATCAATTCCTAATGAAATGGATGTAGCAGTGGCTTGCTGGAAACCCAGAGTCTTTACTTGATCCAGGATGTGCGATGTATATGCCATTCCGAAGTGATCTATTAATCTGCTAATAAGTCGTTTCATGGCAGTTGCATCTATCACTTTATTGTGAAAAACCAGATCAGCCCGTTCTGCCATAAGTACCTCCATATTCCGCTGAGTAGGATTCGACAATGGGTTTGAGTCAGTGATTTGAAGACTTCCTTTCCTCGATCTTGATTCACGTAGAAATTCAGGAATTATGATACCGGTTGAGCCGTAGAGAACCGAATTCCCACGGTATCACATAATTACTTAGCTTAGGTATCGTATGAGTAGGCCCGACAAAACCCTTGTATGGCTTCTTCTATTTCTCGATAAAAAGAAATATGACCGACAGTTGTTCGAATGTATATACAAAGGATTTCTTTTTTTACACTTCTTACTATTAGATAGTGCCCATAAATCTCATGATAGGTACCCAAAGATTCATATTGAACTTCGATGGGAACTTCTCTTGAGGCAATGACACGTTGATCGAGTCGCCACCGGAGCCACAAAGGACTATCTAAATTGATTCGTTTCTGCCGATAAGCTCCAAGTGCATCATAGGAACTACAAAAATAGGGTTCTTTCTCTTTCGTATACTTATTATCGTCAACCGTTTCATTTTGATAGTTTCTTCGATTACATGGATTATACCTATTTGAACAAATACCTCGACGATTCCCGATCGTTAATATATAGAGTCCAATAA